GCACCATCAACAAAAAGAAAGAAGAATTCATCATAAGATGGACTACTAGAGCCACGGGAGCGAGCCATAAGCGAGCCTTGTCGTAGTATTAGGAGCGATGGAGCTAGCCCACTGAAAGGAATACGTAGCGAGTAACGGGAAGAATAGAAAAGCACTCTTCGGGGCGCCTCTATTACATAACCTTTCTCAGGTCTACTCTCCCTCCGAGATATGGTCACTCAACCTATTGAAGAGCCTGGCTTAGGTCGAAAGGGCTTCCCAGCAGAAGCAACTTCGACCTTCCCCTTTCTCTTGAATGAAGAGTACAAAGGCTCTTCATTTGTTGATGGACACGGGAAAAGGCATATTCATTGCGGATTTACCAAAGAAGTCATTTCCATGGTGATTTTAGCCCTTTCCCGAGACCATTCTGAACGTTTCGTTTTATAGAAATACCGGAAGCTTCGCTCCTTGGCAGGCTAGACTTATTTCAGACCTTTTGATGTGCCTCTTTCGGTTGCTTTCTAGCTTTACCGAATGAGGTTAGTCACCTTCCTATTCTCTTTCCGCTTTCAGACAAGTAGCTAAGTCGTCTTAATCCAGCGACGCAAATTCCTGCGTTAGGAGAAGAGTGAACGGAGAAAAGAAGAGTTGGACCGAAGACTTTCTCTTAGCATACAAGACAGAGTCCCCTTAGCCGTGCAGTGAGCGGTACTCCGTCAACAGAGTCGAGAAAGCAGTCATAGGTAGCAAGACAGAGAGGCTAAGGCCAGGGGAGCTTCGAGTGAGAGAACGTTCGTAAGTGTGATTTTTGAGGTTACGATACCAAGTTGCATCATAAGGAGTTTTGCAATGTCCTTGGGGATTCTTGTTTTCGCGGTTAGCATAAGCATATATAAGTCTAATTTTCAATTTATATAAGTTGGATCACTTTTTCTTGCACACTGACGAGCAAGAAAACGGATGCGCTACCGCGAAAGGGCTTTCGCGCTAGGCGCTCTCTCCGTTGCTTGGTCGCTCTGAATTTTGGATCTTTTTATCGCTCCTTAATCTGTCAATTCCAGAACTCGGAACTTTGGAAAAATATCTTAAACCGCAGAGTTACAAACCTTAAGCTTTACCGTGGGCCAGGACTTAAATCGTTAAACTATGAAAAGGGTTTTCAAAAAGCCAAGAAATAGCGGAACCAGAAGCTTAGAATCCAAGGCGCCCTATGACTTTTCAACAGTCAAATGTTCGAGAAAGGAATCTCAATCCAGGCCAATAAAGGGTTTCCAAAGGTCTAGACTTCAATCCCGCAAAGTCTTGCGGAATCCGTTTGTTTTGCCTCACCTCTTAGCCTAGCACCGTAACTGCCATTGGCCAAATAAAACATACCACAGTTGCCAGAGATTGAAGAAAGAAAAATGCTGAAACTGCTTACCTTTCCGAGCTGAGTTTGAGTTGAAAGACTATGCCGGTGACTACGAGATAGAACATTAGTTCACCCGCCCCATGGAGTCAGGTATAACATGAGCGCGGTAGCTCGAGGAGAAGATAGCGAGATGAGCCGTTGGCCAATTGAACACCATCCCATCGGGTATCGGTCAAGTCATCTGAAAGCCATCTTGACAGCGGAGCTTGGAGCAAAGCGAGCACGAAAGCAAGTGCAAGTGTAGTGAGAACCTGCCCTGTAATGGATTCTGTCTCCGTCTGGGCTACTGAATCAATTGATTTGGTAGGGAGAAGAGTTCCAACTAGGCCAGATTATCCTCAGCCTAAGGTTTCATTTACGAGGAATTCAAACGAATATGAGCTGAACGCCGCCACTTATTAGATTAGTGAGCCTGCCATGTCTTCTTCTATTCTATTGGTTGCTGCATCCCATGGATGAGGTCAGCAATCAAAGAAGGAATTTCCGACAAAGCAAAGGACAAGCGTGGTAGCTGAAGAGAAGGAGAAAAACTCAACCACTCGACATAGGGGTCCCACTATGAATAAGGGAAGTGGCTAGCCAGCCTTTGAAGGTCACAGATCGAGTCATTCTATTGGACGATATGAATGGGGAATCATTGAAGCAGAAGCAAGGAGAATTCTAGCATTGATTCATTTTCCGATCTGTCTTTGCCAAAGCTAGAAGCAAGAAAGCCTTCATTCAAGCAAGGCGCACTAAAAGCAAGTCTTTATTGTCGCCCGAGGAATGAAAGAAAGAACAGGCGCGTAGCAGCTCAATTGAAAAGGCGAGGAGCCTGAAGTCGACCAGAGGTATTGGGAGTGATCCCCTTCTCTCGAGAAAAAGAAAAGAACACAAAAAAAAGGAATATCGGCTTAGCGTCTTCTACCTTAATATACGCTATTTAACCATCTATCTTTGTCACAGCTATCAGACGGAAAGATAAGGAAAAGAGAGCAATAGACTCCCCTGCTTCACCTTAACCCTCTATTCATTCAACAGAAGCCGGGGGCTGATTGAACGTAATGGGTTGCTGCATCTCATGCGATTGGAAGAGCACGAGAAGGACAAGCTACTGGCTTTCTACTTACTGTTCTATTGGAAGAGAGATGATATTCCTTCTTTAATTGAATCGGGGAAGCACTTCCCTTTTCCAGCCGGAGAGTTGTGTACTTTCTGCCTGCAAGCCATGTTTAAGCTTCTAGCATGTAAGGGCACGGAAGAAGAGCAGCCTTTATGTAAGGAAGGACAACCACTCATCTTTCCATAGAGAGTGCTACCCTAGAGTAAGAACTTTCCATTGATTGAAAAGGAAGAACTCTTTCGAATAGGAAAAATCGAAAGCTTTCCCCTTGGATTGAACCGCGACCGGCAAGTTAGACCTCTTGGGTTCGGGGGTTATTCCAATAGCTGCCACACATGAGAGGACAGTTACGAAAGCGGGATATGGGCGACATTGCGACAGGTACTACCAGCACGACGGGAGCGTAAGGTAAGGTGCTATAGGTTAATGAAAAAAATGGGAAATTCTTATAACTCACTCGCGCTACTGGGAATATTTCTCTTTTCTACCGCCCACGGTGTACCGATCTTGATCCGCCATGCATGAATGGCAAACACCTAGAAAGATCCCTGACTCCAGGGAGAAAACTCGATCTTCTACTGAGTGTCAAAGAGACTCAAAGAAGCTTTCTTCTTTTTATCACGACGCGGATTTGAACCTCCCGTAGAGGCAGATCAATGAGGGGGGATTGGGAAGAGGGGAGCACCATAGACAAGAGGTTTTTCTTACCGGAAGGAAAAGATAAACTACCTTTTCAGTTTTGGGATCTCCAGAGTTTCGGTTAGATTTCCGGAGTTTATGAGTTCTGGAATTGACTAAAAGACTGAAAGCAACCAACCCACGGCAAACAGCTTACCCCGCAGGCCAGATAAAACATTTCACCGGCTATGTACCACAACGCTACTGAAAGCAACTGTCCAAGGGCAAAAGCCAGTGAGGTAGCCTGTGAGAAAGAAAGTTTGAAAAAAAAAAGCAGGAGATGGGTTCAAAACGAGCCAAAAAGCGCCTTTAAGGTCTAATAGCTCTCTATTGAAAGCGCTTCGATTGCTAATGCTTTCCAGGCAGGCAGTTTGAGATCGAGTGTAAGTTGCTTGACTTATAGTTTCAGGGTAAGCCCATCGAGTGTAATTCCATCGAGTTTCTTCTTGGCAGTCCACCCCGTCCCGTGTAAAGAACCCAGTGAGTAAAAGTAAAGAAAGCTCGTTTTCAGGCTTATAAGTAAGTAAGCAAGAGCTAAATCAAAGCCTAAGCCCTTTTATTTTAAGCCAGTTCAAGGTAGGGCAACTTTGAAAGCCAAGCCCTCTGGGGCAAGGTGAAAGGCTACCCAGCTTCTTGTGAGCAAAGCAGAATCTTTACCTATTATCTTGAGCCATATGTGGAAATAAGGGAAGAAGCAGGCCATAGAATTGAAGCTAGAGAAATGGCTGCGCATCGACGGCTACGAAAGGGGGCTATTCAAGCAGAGAGCACTCAAAACTCAAACTCCAAACCCCTTTTCTCTTTCTCTAATCTAAAGAGATAGCACCAGCGTCGACTCTTCTCTTTCAAAAGACTTTGGCTATGAAAAGAAATCCGCCCAATGAGCGTATACTAGATGAGCTAAGGCCAGGGGATTTATATCTATAGATTCCTTAAGAACAGAAGACTTTCGGCGGATTTAGAATCAAGAAATCCCACCCGTCTATTAGTTAAAGCGTATTCTCTAACAGCGGATTCTTGCTAACAGAAAGAGAACCGCCTATTCTTGAAAGCAGTCGATTCAATAACAGACGATTTGCTGCAAAGAGACGATTCGGTGCGCATTTCATTTCATGCTACTCCACGGGCTTTCCTGCTTCTGTGCTTGCTTTTTTGAATTCCTAGATGCGCGTAATCGTCTTCTGAGGAGAGATCTTTTTTGATTCTTTGCAAATCATACGACCCACGGGGCGGTAATATCAGATGCAGCTCAGATGCGCGTTTTAGGTTGTATCTGTTATAAACTTAACACCGTATTATGATTATGTAGATCTGAGATACTTCCTTGCACTTGATTTTTCAGTTCTGAATTTCGGGTTCTCTGGGATACTTGTTGGGGTAGTTCAATCATCATCTATTGCCCGAAGGCTCACTATTCAGACTAATTCGTTGGTAGGCCGATGTCTCATTAGCCCCGGGGGCTATGGTTCAAGCAGTCAATTGCAGTCTTAGAGCTTGAGATGAGAGTGAGCTAGTAAGACTTTTAGGAATGAAGATCCTAGATTCAAAATTTCAAGTATTTTAAAGCAAGCAAGGTGTGGGGCATTGTTGACTGGGGCTCTTTTCGAGCTTGCCTACGTACCTTCCTAGTGGCTTGGACAGGGTCAAGGCATTTGTAGTTCGAAAGGGATCTAGAGATGCTAATCCATGAAGAAAGGAGAAATGGAAAAGAGAATCTGCTCGAACTTATATTATATGAACTGAGTGCCATTTGATGAGTAACTGAGACCAAAGCAGGGCTCGACAAAATAGAAAGTTTCATGGTACATCGTCCACAGGATTTTTGAA